CCACCTACACACGCAAATTGTTGATAAAACTCCAAAATAGCATTTTCCCTTGACCCAATCTTTTTTTTCTCCTTTTCATTTAGGAAAGACAAGAAAATTTCAGGGTAACAAACATTCTCTAGAATTTCTCTTAAATTCGAACCCATAGCCGATGATGGAACTAGAATAGATATTTTTTGTTTCCTACTCACACGAGCCCATATCCTTGCTTTTCTATCAATCTCTAATTCTGATCTTCCTCCCCAATCTGATATTATAGTCCCGGTATAGATAGAAATTCCGTTATGGTCCAATTCTGAACGATAATAAATGCCGGGACTTTGCAATATTTGATTGATCACAATTCTGTATATTCCATTTACTATAGAGGTTCCCAAGGAATTCATTAGAGGAATGTTTCCAATAAATACGGTCTGTTCTTGTATATCTTTACCCGGTTTCCAAATTAATCCTGCGGGTACATATAATTCAGAAGAATATGTGAGTGATTCATACACAGCATCCCTCTCTTTTATCAAAGGTTCTGCCAATTGATATGTTTCTACAAATAATTGAAATTCAATTTCTTGATCTGTATCTTCAATTTTTGGAAACTTATGAAGTTCTTCGGTCAAGCCCTGATCAATGAACCTACAAAATCCCTCAAATTGTATCTGACTAAATCCTGGTATTGTAGACATTCCCTCATTTCTATCCCGGAGCATCTTAATTAAGTTTCCCGTTTCTCGAAAAAATCCCATTATTGGCTCACTCTTCATCGAACCATATGGATCGACCGAGCAATGATGGAATGTATATTCTTTTTACTGAATCGCATGAAATTTTATCCAACTTCATCTTCATATATGTATGTATGAAATGCGTATGGGCGGGGCGGGTGAATAAAGAGAATTTTCTACTCAAATTCGAATTTGCGACGGATACAAATGGAAATGAATTAATAAAAGATTCCTGGGAACAAAATTCCATCACTTCCACTTATGGCGTCTTCTATAGAAGATAAAAAAAAGGATCCCATTTATACCCATCATTATGATATTATGATCAGATTGGGTACTTGAAATAGATTCAGGATTTGATCCATTCTGTATGAATGAGATAAAGACAGGATAATTAGGAACAGTATCGAATGGATTTTAGCACTTAACTTATTTCATTAATTCCATTGTTCAAAAAAAAATGGCAAAGAAGAGAGGGATTTATATCCCTTTTAGAATTAGTCGAATATGATTGAAGTGCGTAAGAAGAGTTTGATTTAGACTTCTTAAGTACACATTGGAATATAGCTATTTTGCTATCCGCATATCCCATATTTTACCGCAGTTCCATTTGCAGCAACAGAGGTCGTGCTATATCTTTTGATGGAATTTCGATTCAATCTATTCAATGAAAAATATTGAATGAAAAATTCAAGCACGACGATTCACTATAAGATATAAGAGGGGATAGGCAGATAAGGCACCTGACTAGGTATCTGTGTGACAATTTATCTTCTAGGGGTTTACATACACACATAATTGTTGTTATAATTGAAATTGAAAAAGATTCATTATTGAAAATAATTGATACGGATTAGTCGAATATCCATTTTCTTTTCTTATTTCATTAAGAATGAATGGAAGATCAAAATACAAAAGCCATTCATGAATTCGCAGTGAATAGTTCATGGTTCCCATTTTCTCTGATTTTTTGATTCTTTGGTTGGGAATTTATTTTTTTTTTTTTGAATAGAAAAAAGAAAGAAGAAGTTCTTATTATATTCAGATTCGATTAAATTAAGATTCTATTTAGGGCTGTATGTTTTGAAAGGCTATACAATCAAGAGATCCACTGGATCCAGGGGGGATTTCCTTTTTGAAAAGGATAAAGAAAACGGTATTCAAGATCCAATCCAAATCAGAGAAAAAAGAAACGGTTTAGTAACCCCCCCCCCCCCAAAAAAAAAAGAATATTTCCATCTATATTGATTTTGTTTGTATCGTTTTGGCGGCATGGCCGAGCGGTAAGGCGGGGGACTGCAAATCCTTTTTCCCCAGTTCAAATCCGGGTGTCGCCTGATCAACAAAAGATACGGAATCTTTTACCCCACTAATAGAACTCAAGAAAATCTTGACCGGCAGAAGCATAGGCATATGCATAGGTAAAGGGCTGTCCATACTTAATTTCTAGAATCTAGGGGTTCCATAAAAGACTTTAATTTTTTTTTATGTTACTTATGAAAGGCAACAAAACAAACAATGGATCTTATTTTTCCTACATGTTCCGTTAATCACATTCCCTTAAGATAAGACTTCCGAAGTAGGTGTATATCGTGTTTATGCTTAATACTTTCCGATTCTACCAGAAATCATATAGGATCTTGTTAGGAGTATATTTATTGTACTGGTTCATCAATTAGGTCAGAATTCCATTTTGACTCTTCACCATGGATTCCGCTATTATTAGTGATCAATAATGGAATAATTCTTTCATATTCATAAAGATAGGGGACATAATTTACATGGATATAGTAAGTCTCGCTTGGGCTGCTTTAATGGTAGTCTTTACTTTTTCCCTTTCACTTGTAGTATGGGGAAGAAGTGGACTCTAGTAGTACTACTCAACTAATTAAGTTGAATAATCGAATTGTATCAATTTTAAATAGATCGTTATGCGATGCGTTTTTTTTTAATATCTCCATTTTCCAAAGAAATTCCACTGGAACCCGGTAATATATGAATAATAGTCTTTCGATCAAACAAATATTTCAATGATTTGATTCCGATATTACTCATATTTCATTTAGAAACTCAAAGGAATACACAGAATAAGAAATTTTTCCAACCGAATTCTTCCTATTCCTAAATATTCCATTTCGACGAATCCACTCTTACTCTTACCAGAATTATAGATATTACAATTAGGAATAACTAACCCATATTTCTTTTCTCTTTTTGATTTGTTTCCCTCTTGACTGTTCAAAGGAGAAGTCGTTCCGCTATTACGTAGATACGAACTTTCTACTGTACTGGAGGCAACATAGTGGTGGTTGTACAAAGAAGTACTACGCATAAGAAGATGTTGCTTGTGTTGGGCGAGCCATGCCCACTTACCGTTTATACTTCTACAAATTGGATTTATGCTTTATTTATTAACTCACCTCATGTCGTGGTTCAAGCATGAAAAATCTGTGAGGTTTACTACTCCTTTTCCAAACCCGAAGAAATCATTATAGAACCCCTTGGATCATCTGTTAACAGCTCAATCAATTACTTCTTTGTTTGGAATGTTAAAAAAAAAAAAATGACTTGGTTTTTGTTATATAATATATGATCATACGACTCTTCCTTCCCCCATTGATTGTTTGTTTCTATGGATCTCGGGATCCGTGTTGAGAATAATCCTAAATCTAGGAATTTGAAGCGTTGAAGTTCGATTATTTCCGATTGATCAGAATCAACACAAATACATGTAGCGAAGAAATCGAATTGGGGTGCGATTTCTATGTACATATATGAAATATACATGTCAATACATGTACCTAATTCGCATGTACATATATCGACAATCATATATAGATATAGATTATCGATTTGTCTATATTAAGACCATATCTTTATATAATACAACTCTATAGAATACACTAATGGATAGTGTAGTAGAAAGGAATATATGAACCTTTCTACCACACTATCTAGTATACCTACCACACTATCTAGTATACTTAGGCTGCTGGTTCCAGTCCGCTCATTTCAGTTAAATCCCTTCCGTTTATTCAATCATTATTAAGAGCTAATAAGTCAAAGTTTCAGTCAAATTAATCATTTTGACTGACTGTTTTTACGTAGATGATAAGTAAAAACGCAGTAGGAACTAAAATGAACAGCGCAGTAGCAATAAATGCGAGAATATTGACTTCCATAATCTCATCGGCTTTTGCTTCGCAATAACTCGGGATCTAATCCCATAGAAGAAAGTATGTCTCCTGTAATGTAAATTCAATGGAATGGATTGCATCTTGATGATACTGAATCGGATCAATATTATGAATAACAATATCTGATCTACGATTCATCGTCGAGAATTGAATAGTATAACATAGGAAGATCTTTTATCCATATTAAATCCAAAGTGGAATTCCCGATCCAATCTAGAATCCCATTGAATTTCTCATCTTTTTCCATTCTTTATTTTCTATAACCAACCAATCATCGTCCTTATAACAATCATCTAATCTAAAGCCGAAGTGTCATCTGACCGGCGCGGTCTTCCATTGGCCACAGACCTAAACAGTAGGAGTCAAATGGAAAAGGGACGAGTTCGAAACGAAGTTTTTTTAATGACCCAATCTTCTTAGAAGGCTGATAAATGTGATAAAGATAGATCCCAGGTATAAAAAAGATCGAATATTCCGAGAAATTTACTATGTTCTTTAGTTTTTTTTCTTTCTATTTCTTTTGTTTGTTTTAAAGGGTCCCGTCGAAGAAAGAAAAAAAAAAAAATAATGCATTCCCTTTCTATAAACAAGAGGGGTGGATCTTTATTTGATCCTTCTTTATTAGTATTAGTCCCCTTCCTCAGATTGGAACTGGGATACGTACATCCAAACTTCAGCATGCAATTTGGATGAGATAGATAGATTGTTTTCAACAATTATTAATTAAGGTTACACAAAAAATTGGAACTAGAAACTAGAAAAGGGATTTTCATCTCAAATATGTCCCAGTTGGGGTAACTCCATTAATTTCATTATGTATCGTAATGAATACCGTTTTTTTATATGTAGCCCTCAGAAACATATAGATATTCTATTCTATTTCATTGAATAGGAGCAATCAAAAAAGCGAAAGCAGTATTGTCTCTCTTGGAATCATGAGTATGGTGATACCTACGACTACATATGTCTCTCTCCCATCAATCAATATTAGTTGAAGTAATGAAAATTCCCATCTTTTTTTTTGATTCGAATCAAAAAAAGAAAGAAATTCAGGATCCCCTCAGGTAACTCGATCCTGCTCCTTGTCCCCTTTCTTCACAGAAAATGGAGAGAGAAACTGATGGATTCACCGCATCGGATCCGAGGTCGGGACTGACGGGGCTCGAACCCGCAGCTTCCGCCTTGACAGGGCGGTGCTCTGACCGATTGAACTACAATCCCAGGGCGAGGTGTACAGCATACCTATTTTTATGATTTCATTTGAATTATTTATATTTCAATCCATTTGAATCATTTATATTTCAAATAGTCGAGTCGTCTTTACTTTATGTTATAAGACGGCTATTTGAAATACTGCACATGGATATGGACTTTAGTGAGAATGACGGGATTACTAGTAATCCCGTGGTTATTGGCAATAACCAGATCCGAACATGGTAGAAATAAAAAAATGGGATATCGCAGAAAAATTTGGACCCCCTTTTTGACTATCGGACACTTCTGGAGGACAAATTTGGTTATATCATTCTTATGGATCGGCGAATTAGTGGGCCGAGCTGGATTTGAACCAGCGTAGACATATCGTCAACGAATTTACAGTCCGTCCCCATTAACCGCTCGGGCATCGACCCAGGAAGAAAAAATTCGAGGTTTATTGATAATCCATGATCAACTTCCTTTCGTAGCACCTTACCCCCAGGGGAAGTCGAATCCCCGCTGCCTCCTTGAAAGAGAGATGTCCTGACCACTAGACGATAGGGGCATACTTGCCCGATCGCCATCATACTATGATCATAGTATGATCCGTTTTTTGGAATTGTCAATATAATGTAATGCTATGACTCGATCAAAAAATCTTTCCTGTTTCCATGATTCCAGCAAATTGTTTGATTTGTCATTAGGGTCCCTTAGGGGTTGATTTGTCCGATAGACAGAAAAAGTTAAAGGTCAAATTCCATTTGTTTCTTCCATTTTCACTCATTGATTAATTCATCGTTCTGAATATGCCAATCTCTATCTCACACTAATATTAAGACAGAAAATTCATTAAAAATGATAGAATTTTTGTTTTGATTAATTCAAAACAAAAGGATGATGTAGAAATCTTGGAAGGGTTTCGATGAAATATCTTGTATCCATGTTAGATTAGTACATGTATCAAATCAATTAAGTAAATCTCTTCCTGCTAGATCAATAAATGAAATTATTGATGGCCTTTTGAAAGAATTCATTGCATTGTTGCGATTAAAAAAAAAATAAGAATTTGATTACTTTTTGTTACTATAGAACTTCCTAGGTAAATCAAATTTCTTGTTCCTGATAAGCCCATATTCATACACCATATTCATACACGTATATATATATGTATATAGTATATACATAGGTACATGCAGTAGACTGATAACAACCAACGGTTTCTTCATGAATTGAAGATAATGGGCCCTTTTAACTCAGCGGTAGAGTAACGCCATGGTAAGGCGTAAGTCATCGGTTCAAATCCGATAAAGGGCTTTTCCAAGAAGTTCCGGTCTTAAATCTTAGACTTTTTTATTTAGCGGATATACAAAATAAATGCAATTTTTTTATTTAATTTATTTATCTTTCTTATTAAAGATTATTTTATAATAATAAATAAAATAAAGAATTTAATAATAAGAAAGAAAACTGTCCGCATGATGAATTTCGAATTCGAATGAATTATGAAACGTTTGTTCATTAAGATAAGTTCATTAGGATAATAAGTAATCCCATTTATTAGATTAAGGAGATTGCTATGTCACTACAGGCTATCCTTCTCCCAATTTTTCATTTCATTATTCTATTCCTATTTTGTTTTTTTGTTCCGGTACATAGATCTATTCTAGATACCCAATCCCGGTTATGAATCGACAAACCAAAGTCTTACTACTTCTCAATTGTTCTAATAAAATAGATCGGAAAAATTCGAAATCAAGAAAAGAAAAAGTAAGTGGACCTGACCCATTGAATCATGAATATATCATCTATTCTGATATTAACAAATAGTCGATACAGATGAAATTGTCGAAGCGGGCTTTTTTTTTTTATTTATTTCCTTGGACCACGCAAGAATTTGTCGATATTTCCGATTGAATCTTCTTGTTTGTTCATAAATGCTCCATAGGAATAAATCACTATTCCTTTCCTCCACTGAAAAATGTTTATTCCGAATCACAAATCCGTTTCAATATCTTTTCTTTGATTCCATAAAAAGATCCGTTTCGTTTCTATTTATATAGGATTTAGATATGGATATCAGATCATCGCTTCATTTCATGTACCAAAAATTTTCACATTGATGCATCAGATATTTTTGTTCCGCCAATTCAATGGAGAACAAATACGAGAAAGCGACTTTCATTTTAAATCTCCATTTCCTATTTTATTGAGATTTCATTTAGAGGTAGGAACAAAAAAGAGAGCAAATTTTTCTTTTTTTTTTTCTTCTGACGAATAAAGGTAAAGAGTAAAGAGGAAAATATTCGAAATTTCTTTTTTTTGTTCCACCCTCAAAAAGGTATACTCTAGAATTTTAGATTCATCCGAAGGAAATAGAACTTCAGGAA